ATGATGAGATTCTACTTGTCTCCTTGAATTAAAGTCTTAGAGAAAATTTTCGATAACTTCTTGATTCTGCTTACTAGATTTCTTTTAGTAGAGTTATATAGAGAATGTTGATTCTAATGAACGATTCCTCAATATGAATGAAGAATCAAAAAAATGGAAGGATCCCCTGGATCGAATCATTCCATTCTATTGTATTGTATTGACAATTTGCAAAAATTGATGATACTATGGTCATAGTATGAGGGTGGTTGGTCAAGTCGGCCCCCATCGTCTAGTGGTTTAGGACATCTCTCTTTCAAGGAGGCAACGGGGATTCAAATTCCCCTGGGGGTAGGGTACTACGAAAGGAAGTTGATCATGGATTACCAATAAGCCTAAAATTCATTTTTCCTGGGTCGATGCCCGAGCGGTTAATGGGGACGGACTGTAAATTCGTTGGCAATACGTCTACGCTGGTTCAAATCCAGCTCGGCCCAATAATTCGCCAATTCACCATGAGATTGTATAACCCCCCTGCCATACCATACGAAGATAAAAAAGAAGAGAATTTTCTGCTATATCCCTTATATCCCTTATTTCACTGGGATTGTAGTTCAATTGGTTAGAGCACCGCCCTGTCAAGGCGGAAGCTGCGGGTTCGAGCCCCGCCAGTCCCGACGGATCCAATAAATGCCTAAATTCATTTTTCTATGAACTAGTAAAGGGTGTCGGGGGATATACTCTCATTTCCAAATCAAACGGGGAGTCTTTATTTCTTTTTTCTTTACTATTTTTCCGTTTCGCTTTTATTGTTTGTTTAGGTTTCGAATTAGGTTTTTATTTTTAACTAGGTGATTATATCGAATGTTAAATAAATAAAATTGCGATTGCTTGGGCCAGGAATCAAAATTTGGATTCGGTATGGATAAAATTCCTATGTTATACTAATCAAGTCTCGACGACGAATTGATTTGAAAGATCAGATATTGTTATTCGTGATATTGATCCGATTCAAAATCATCGGGAGGTAATTCATTCATTGAATTTACAGACGAAAGATTTATCATCTCTAGGGGATTAAATCCCGAGTTATTGCAAAGTAAAAAAACCAATGAGATTATGGAAGTCAATATTCTTGCATTTATTGCTACTGCACTATTCATTCTAGTTCCTACCGCTTTTCTACTTATCATTTACGTAAAAACAGTCAGTCAAAAGGATTAATTCAATTGCATTTGAAAATGAATTTGAATGAAACTTTTTGACTGAGTTGTGATCAAAAATTTTTGAAGTTAAATGAAAAGGATTCCAATTTCACGCCTTAACTTAAATATTTAATAATAAAGAAAATGAGCGAACTCGAATCGGAAGTATTCTAAGAGCTAGATGGGATGGTAGAAGGATTCATCCATTTCTTTCTTGCCTCCCATCTAGCTCTTAGTCTAGAAACTTAGTCTCTAAAGTTCTAATCTAGAATAAAAAATAAAATAAGGATAAAGGCTTAAGTTTCTATCGATCAATCTACAATATTCTCTTCTAGAGATGTATAGATGCGGAAATGAATTCCCTATATTGTAATTGTAGGAAATTGACATAACATCCAATTGATGAATCTATTTGCTCCGACCATGGAAATAATTATTATTTTAGGATTCGAATTCCTTTAACGATAGTAAGAACCCATTCCACAGAGAATTTCGGAAGAATTGTAGTGAATCCCTTTCTTTTCTAAATATAAAGACGGGAATCGCTGAAATATCCCTTTGATTGAAAGAGTCTGATTCATATCATAGATGGGTTCCAGTGGAATTCGAAGATTTCTATTTGAACGGGTTCAAAACGCGTTGTAGAACAATCAATCGATACGGCTTTGATTCTTCAACTCAGTTAGTAGTGCTTCTAAAGTCCACTTCTTCCCCACACTACGAGTGAAAGGGAAAATGTAAAGACTACCATTAAAGCAGCCCAAGCGAGACTTACTATATCCATGCGAATTATGCCCCTTATCTCTATAAATATGAAAGAATTATTCCATTAGTCCTCATTAACATTAATATTAATAAAATTATATAATATAATAGTGGAATCACTGGGGCAGAGTCAAAAGGGGATTCTGACCGAACACTATACACTATTCAGAAACCAATCCCAAAATAGGTTGAAAAAGCTTAAACACAAGTAAAATACGTGGTAATATCCCAGGGGAATAAGAACATGTAGGAATAATAAGGTCTTTTTTTTTTGTTTTGTTAACCTTCGTAAGTCAAAACAGAAGGAGAGAAATAACTAAAAAGGAGAAATCGATATCTAATACAGACCGGACCTCTATTTCTATATTTGATCTAATCTAGATCTCCGTTTGATCTAATCCATACCTACTTTCCCGGTTGTCACCCTGAAAGAGGGTAGGGCTTGCTGAAAAGGGAGTCTTTATTTTTGCCCCTTTTTCTATTTTCTATAAAAGTAAATTATCCGTTCAAGGGAATCGTGAAGTCTTAATAGGCCTTCTACCCCTGGATTC